ATTGGTCGTGTATTAGCAGACGATATATATATGGGGATACGATGCATTGCCGCTCGAAATCAAGATATTGGGATTGGACTTGCCAATCGATTCATAACCTTTCGAGCACAACCAATATATATTCGAACCCCTTTTACTTGCAGGAATACATCTTGGATCTGTCAATTATGTTATGGCAGAAGCCCCACTCACGGTGACCTGGTCGAGTTGGGGGAAGCCATAGGTATTATTGCGGGTCAATCAATTGGGGAACCGGGGACTCAACTAACATTAAGAACTTTTCATACGGGTGGAGTATTCACAGGCGGTACTGCCGAACATGTACGAGCTCCTTCTAATGGAAAAATAAAGTTCAATGAGTATTTGGTTCATCCCACACGTACCCGTCATGGGCATCCCGCTTTTCTATGTTCTATAGACTTGCATGTAACTATTGAGAGTCGAGATATTATACATAGTGTGAATATTCCACCAAAAAGTGTGATTTTAGTTCAAAATGATCAATATGTAGAATCTGAACAAGTGATTGCCGAGATTCGTGCCGGAACGTCTACTTTTCATTTTAAAGAGAGGGTTCGAAAACATATTTATTCTGAATCAGAGGGAGAAATGCACTGGAGTACTGATGTCTACCACGCACCTGAATATACATATAGTAATGTTCATCTATTACCAAAAACAAGTCATTTATGGATATTAGCGGGGGGTCCGTGCAGATCCAGTATAGTGTCTTTTTCGCTTCACAAGGATCAAGATCAAATGAATGTTCATTCTTTTTCTGTCGACGAAAGATATAGCTCTGACCTCTCAATCACTAAGGATCGAGTAAGACATAAATTGTTGGATCCTTCTGGTACTCGTAAAAAAGATAGGGAAATTCTTGATTATTCAAGACTTGATCGAATTATATCCAATGGTCATTGGAATTTCATATACCCTTCGATTCTCCAAGAGAATTCTGATTTCTTGGCGAAAAGACGAAGAAATAGATTTCTCATCCCATTACAATACGATCAAGAACGAGAGAAAGAATTAATACCCTCTTTTGGTATTTCGATTGAAATACCCATAAATGGTATTTTACGTAGAAATAGTATTCTTGCTTATTTTGATGATCCACGATACAGAAAAAAGAGTTCGGGAATTACTAAATATGGGACCGCGGGGGTGGATTCAATAGTAAAAAAAGAAGATTTGATTGAGTATCGAGGAGCAAAAGAATTTAGTCCGAAATACCAAATGAAAGTGGATCGGTTTTTTTTTATTCCCGAAGAGGTGCATATCTTACCCGGATCTTCGTCTATAATGGTCCGGAACAATAGTATCATTGGAGTAGATACACAACTCGCTTTAAATACAAATACAAGAAGCCGAGTAGGTGGATTAGTCCGAGTGGAGAGAAAAAAAAAAAGTATTGAACTAAAAATCTTTTCTGGAGATATTCATTTTCCCGGAGAGACAGATAAGATATCCAGACACAGTGGCATTTTGATACCACCAGGAACAGAAAAAAAAAATTCTAAGGAATCAAAAACAAAATCGAAAAATTGGATCTATGTCCAACGGATCACACCTATCAAAAAAAAGTATTTTGTTTTGGTTCGACCCGTAGTCACATATGAAATAGCTGATGGGATAAATTTAGCAAAACTTTTCCCTCAAGATCTCTTGCAGGAAAAAGAAAATGTCCAGCTTAGAGTTGTCAATTATATCCTTTATGGAAATGGAAAGTCAATTCGAGGAATTTATCACACAAGTATTCAATTAGTTCGGACTTGCTTAGTATTGAATTGGGACCAAGAAAAAAACGGTTCTATGGAAGAGGTTCATGCTTCCTTTGTTGAAGTAAGGGCAAATGATCTGATTCGTGATTTCATAAGAATTGAATTAGTCAAGTCTACTATTTCCTATACCGGAAAAAGGTATGATACGGCAGGTTCGGGATTGATTCCTGATAATGGATTAGATCGCACCAATATCAATCCTTTTTATTCCAAAGTGAAGATTCCATTAGTTACCCAGCATCAAGGAACTATTGGTACGTTGTTGAATCGAAATAAGGAAGGCCAATCTTTGAGAATTTTGTCATCATTCAATTGTTTTCGAGTTGGTCCATTCAACGGTTCGAAATATAACAATGTGGCAAAAGAATCGAATCCCATAACTCCAATTAGGGGTTTGTTGGGCCCCTTAGGTACAATAGTACCTAAAATAGTGAACTTTTATTCATCTTATCATTTAATAACTCATAATCAGATCTTGTTAAACAAATATTGGCTACTTGACAATTTTAAACAGACTTTCCAAGTACTTGAAGTACTTAAATACTGTTTAATAGATGAAAATAGGAGGATTTATAATCCCAGTCCATGCAATAACATCATTTTGAATCCATCCCATTTGAATTGGTGCTTTCTACATTACAATTATTGTGAAGAGACATCCACAATAATTAGCATTGGACAATTTATTTGTGAAAATATATGTCTATTTAAATATGGACCACACATAAAAAAATCCGGTCAAATTTTAATTGTTCATGTTGACTCTTTAATTATAAGATCAGCTAAGCCTTATTTGGCCACTCCAGGAGCGACTGTTCATGGACATTATGGAGAAACCCTTTCTGAAGGAGATACATTAGTTACATTTATATATGAAAAATCCCGATCTGGTGACATAACGCAAGGTCTTCCAAAAGTGGAACAAATCTTAGAAGTGCGCTCGATTGGTTCAATATCGATGAACCTTGAAAGGAGAGTTGAAGGTTGGAACGAGCGTATACCAAGAGTTCTTGGAATTCCTTGGGGATTCTTAATTGGAGCTGAGTTAACCATAGCCCAAAGTCGTATCTCTTTGGTTAATAAGATCCAAAAGGTTTATCGATCCCAGGGGGTACAGATCCATAATAGACATATAGAGATTATTGTACGACAAGTAACATCAAAAGTGTTGGTTTCAGAAGATGGAATGTCTAATGTTTTTTTACCTGGAGAACTAATCGGATTGTTGCGAGCGGAACGAGCAGGGCGTGCTTTAGACGAAGCAATCTGTTATCGTGCAATTTTATTGGGAATAACGAGGGCATCTCTGAATACTCAAAGTTTCATATCCGAAGCAAGTTTTCAAGAAACTGCTAGAGTTTTGGCAAAAGCTGCTCTACGGGGTCGTATTGATTGGTTGAAGGGTCTGAAAGAAAATGTTGTTTTGGGGGGGATTATCCCTGTCGGTACTGGATTCAAAAAATTAGTGCACCGTTCAAGGCAAGACATTCATTTTGAAATCAAAAAGAAAAATCTATTCGAGTTGGAAATGAGAGATATTTTGTTACACCATAGAGAATTTTTTTGTTCTTGCGCCCCAAGCAATTTCTATGACACACCAGAAAAATCATTTAAGCGAATTCATAATTCTTAAGGAGATATTTTTCTTTTTACTTTACTAGTTATTGATTGGGTACTAAAAAAAATGAAGAAATTAAGTTAAGTAATAAAAAAAATGAAAGGTTTGGGCTGTGTATCAACGGTCAATCCCGGCAGAAGGTTCCGTAGGAACAATTATTTATTTGTTAAAAAAAAAAAAAAAGAAAGCGTGGGAAAGATGACAAGAAGATATTGGAACATCCATTTGGAAGAGATGATGGAAGCAGGAGTTCATTTTGGTCATGGTACTAAGAAATGGAATCCTAGAATGGCCCCTTACATCTCTGCAAAGCGTAAAGGTATTCATATTATAAATCTCACTAGAACTGCTCGTTTTTTATCGGAAGCCTGCGATTTAGTTTTTTATGCAGCAAGTCGAGGAAAAAACTTCTTAATTGTTGGTACCAAAAATAAAGCAGCGGATTTAGTAGCATCAGCTGCAATAAGGGCTCGATGTCATTATGTTAATAGAAAATGGCTCGGCGGTATGTTAACGAATTGGTCCACTACGGAAACGAGACTTCATAAGTTCAGAGACTTAAGAGCAGAACAAAAGATGGGGAAACTCAACCGTCTCTCTAAAAGAGATGCAGCAATGTTGAAGAGAAAATTATCTACTTTGCAAACATATCTGGGCGGGATCAAATATATGACTGAATTGCCCGATATTGTAATAATCGTTGATCAGCAAGAAGAATATACAGCTCTTCGAGAATGTGTCATTTTGGGAATTCCGACGATTTGTTTAATCGATACAAATTGTGACCCAGATCTCGCAGATATTTCGATTCCAGCCAACGATGACGCTATAGCTTCAATCCGATTGATTCTTAACAAATTGGTATCCGCAATTTGTGAGGGCCGTTCTAGCTATATAAGAAGTCGTTGATTATGTTATGATTAAGAATAATAATAATAAGATTAGTTAATTATTTTGATTTATTGGATCGGTTACTATTCTTGTCTTTTATTTTTAAAAAGAGATAAAATGGGATATTGATATTATGTTATGTGATTTCTTGGTATCCTAACTATATGATTAATGATGAAAGTAGATGAGTCGAGAAAGAGATGGTTGAATCAAAATAATTCTTTTTTTCAGTTCGATTTCTGTCAGAGGACAATATGAATGTTATACCATGTTCCATTAAAACACTCAAAGGGTTATACGATATATCAGGTGTAGAAGTAGGCCAACATTTATATTGGCAAATAGGAGGTTTACAAATTCATGCCCAAGTACTTATCACTTCTTGGGTCGTAATTGCTATCTTATTAGGTTCAGTCATCATATCCGTTCGGAATCCACAAACCATTCCGACCGACGGTCAGAATTTCTTCGAATATGTCCTTGAATTTATTCGAGACTTGAGCAAAACTCAGATTGGAGAAGAATATGGCCCTTGGGTTCCCTTTATTGGAACTATGTTCCTATTTATTTTTGTTTCGAATTGGTCAGGTGCCCTTTTACCTTGGAAAATCATACAGTTACCTCATGGGGAGCTAGCCGCCCCCACAAATGATATAAATACTACTGTTGCTTTAGCTTTACTCACGTCAGTAGCATATTTTTATGCGGGTCTTACCAAAAAAGGATTGGGTTATTTCGGAAAATACATTCAACCAACTCCAATACTTTTACCAATTAACATCCTAGAAGATTTCACAAAACCTTTATCTCTTAGTTTTCGACTTTTCGGGAATATATTAGCTGATGAATTAGTAGTTGTTGTTCTTGTTTCTTTAGTACCTTTAGTAGTTCCTATACCTGTCATGTTTCTTGGATTATTTACAAGCGGTATTCAAGCTCTTATTTTTGCAACTTTAGCCGCGGCTTATATAGGGGAATCCATGGAGGGTCATCATTGATTAGTTTTCGAAATATTCTTTATTTTTTTTAAGCTTATCCCAATTGAGGCAATGCATAGTTTAAGATTGGTTCTTAGTTGAGGAACATAATAGATATAAATACATATATATATTACGACTAGAGTTGTAGGAGGAAAGATAGACGATATTACGAAATGGCGGATGAGTTAGTGGGGGTCACCACTAGATATATGGAATGTTTATAAGGCCAGTCACAGTCCCTGTATATTTTTCGAAGAATTCTTCTAGAATCCGATTCAATATAAAAAGAAAATACAGGCGGTTTACGTTATGAAAGAAACAAATGTATATGTGACATTAGATATATACTAGTTATATAGGGGTTATCTCTATCTATATTTCTATATTAATTTCATTATTTTTTTTATTTTATTATTTTATTCGAAGTTTTAGTTACTTCGACTCAATAGATTTTTGTGATCAAATAAGTAATAATTCATTGGTTGATTGTATCATTAACCATTTTTTTTGGTGCGAGGAACCTATCATCATGAATCCACTGATTTCTGCCGCTTCCGTTATTGCTGCTGGATTGGCCGTAGGGCTTGCTTCTATTGGACCTGGAGTTGGTCAAGGTACTGCTGCAGGCCAAGCCGTAGAAGGTATTGCGAGACAACCAGAAGCAGAAGGAAAAATACGAGGTACTTTATTACTTAGTCTAGCTTTTATGGAAGCTTTAACAATTTATGGACTGGTCGTGGCATTAGCGCTTTTATTTGCGAATCCTTTTGTTTAATTTAATCCTAGAATGAAAATGTAAAAAAGTACGTTACCTACTTTTTTCTTATTTTATTAACTCGTTGCCATTTGCTTCTGTGAATTATATCAATACTTTATTCCTACAATTATGTATTTGTTGCTACAATACCCCGGGAAGGAGTGATTTGAGGATGAGGAATTTGTGGATTCACTCGTTTTCTTCCTTCCCGTCCTTAGTTTAGTACGATGGAATTTTTATTTTTCTTTTAGGAAGCGTTTGAACAAAGGAGATATTTTTCAATTGATACGAGACCCAGGACCTAACTTAATAAGTATCTTATCGGATACTTCAAAAAGAATAAGAAATTTTGTAATTCTCAATCTCAAATTCAATAAATAGATTTAATCTACTCCCATTAACATTAAAAAAAAAACGGGAAATTAAGAAAAAGAAATCGATAAAAAGGCGAGTCAAGTGATACAAAAAGAACTCTGTTCTTTCTTAGTCCTATCTATAAGAGGAGAGCATATGAACAATGTAACCGATTCTTTCGTTTCCTTAGGCCACTGGCCATCCGCCGGGAGTTTCGGGTTTAATACCGATATTTTAGCAACAAATCCAATAAATCTAAGTGTAGTGCTTGGTGTATTGATTTTTTTTGGAAAGGGAGTGTGTGCGAGTTGTATATTTCACGAATAGGTTGGATCTAACCGACTGCACTTTATTTATGTTATTCTATATTTTTATAGGATAAATAGGAAAAAAGTGCATAATCTCGACGAATTCCTTCTGAGTAAATTCATAAATCATATGTAAGAACCATAGCATTTCGTTATTCATTGGTAAGTTAACTTTGATTCTCTATCAACCAACCAATAATGTGAGACCATTAACATGGTTAAAGCTAAACTGTTTGAAGTCCGGGCACAACATGGTACTCTTTCTACCACTACGTTAATAACGAAATGGTTTAAAAAAGAATAGTTGATAATTTTTTCGATATAGAACACTCATATCGATAAAATGATTTGAACCATTTACTAGAATAAATAAAGGGCGCCTTGCCCTTTATTATATTATCCAATGCCGAATCGGCAACCTATGTTATGTATAAAAAGGGGGAATTTTTGGATTTGAATAAAAAAGGAAATCAAAAGAAAATTGAAATTTTCTATATTTCTATAATATAGAAATATCTATTTTCAATGAAATAAAGAACAAATAAAGAAACAACTTTGCTGACAATTATAGATTTTTTGTCTGGTCGGAAGAGTCCTCCTAATATTCTGTTCTTGTATCGGTTTTGATATGTTTGAATACAAACAGAAATAGAGAGGATAGGCTCATTATATTAAAAAAAGATACGGGAATGTCCATAAAATAAAAAATTGAGCGTGAGAGCCAAATGAATCGAAAGATTCATGTTTGGTTCGGGAAGAGATCATGGAAGTTGTGAAATTAATGGTAAGATAATCTACTTTCATTAAA